GGATAGAGGGACTTGAACCCTCACGACTTATAAAGTCGACGGATTTTCCTTTTACTAGAAATTTCATTGTTGTCAGTATTGACATGTAGAATGGGACTCTCTCTTTATCCTCGTCCGATTAATCCTATTTTTAAAAGATCTCAAAAACAATGAATTGAAGGATTTGATTACTTAATATTTGAGTGGAATGGATTCACAATAATTCTAAAAAAATTCAGAATCTTCTATTTCATAATCATTCCTAATTTCATTCTAAAAAATAAATAAAGAACCTATATTATCATATGGGTTCTGTGATTAATCGTTTGCTATGTCAGTATCTATACGTGTGTATTAGATGTATAAAGCCCTTCTTTCTCTAATTTAGTAATTTAGAGGGAGTTTCACTACCAACACAACGTAATTACACCTCGATTCGTTAGAACAGCTTCCATTGAGTCTCTGCACCTATCCTTTTCCTTTGGGTTCTAGTTTGAGAACCACTTGTTTTTTCAAAAAAGGGATTTGGCTCAGGATTGCCCATTTTTCATTCCAGGGTTTCTCTGAATTTGGAAGTTACCACTTAGCAGGTTTCCATACCAAGGCTCAATACAATCAAGTCCGTAGCGTCTACCGATTTCGCCATATCCCCATTGTCCTTTTTTTTTCTTTGAAACCTGGATTCCTTGTGTAATTTCCTACATTTCTTAGTTTTTGAATCATTGAATTCATTATTCGACGTAGTCTAGCAGCTCGTCTCTATTCAAGAGACCCCGCTTATTGCAATTCAGAATTGAATTGATTCTACCGTTGATATATTTGCAATTCAATCGGAATCAGTATATCCAAAAGTTTTTCTCTCCTCCACCCCCTTCTTTCCTTTTTTAGAATATTCAAAATCATACTATAACGCTTGATATTCATTCTTTTTTTTTTTCTAATCAGAATTCTAAATTTCATTTGTTATGATTCTATCTTTTCCTTAGTGAAATATTAATCCTTAAATTATTAACAAATAAAAAAAACAAAATATTTCAAAAAATGTAAAAATGTATATAATGCTCGAATGAAAATGCTAAGAGATTCGCATTTTCTCTTTATTATTCATATAGATTATTCTTTTCTATGTATTAGATTATTCGTCCGAGCCATATCAAATTGAAAATCAAATTCAATATAGAAATTGGAATAGATTCTATTAGAAAAATGGATTTGCGAGTTAGAGAAATAAAAAGAAAGTTCAATAAATTCTATAATCCTATTAAATTCTATAATCCTATTTAAGAATATCGTTCTATAATCCTATTTAAGAATATCGTTTAGTTAAGCATATCAAGCTAACTTTATCTTTATGAAATTCTAGTATTTTTTTTCTAAGTAGAATTTCAAATTTCGAACTAGTTAATAACTAAGATTAATAATTAAGATTAAGATCTGCCATTTTACAGATTTCCTATATATATTTCTATTTGTTACACTATTTCTGTTATGTAAGCCCACTTAGCTCAGAGGTTAGAGCATCGCATTTGTAATGCGAGGGTCATCGGTTCAAATCCGATAGTCGGCTTTTTTCTCTATTGATGTTCCATGAACAAGAATCTCTTTTTTTTCTCCGAATTAAATGGAGAATCCAGAGTCCATTACGTCGTTCTACCTTACAATTTTGCTAGATACAAAACATTAAAATAAATAATATATATACAAAAAATCCAGATGTTGATGAAATTCCATTTTTTGTGGTACTTTAGTAGATTTTACTCTGTTTATCCTTTAGTTTAATTCAGTTTTAATTTCGATGTATTCTGGAATGTAAATACAATGAAATTTATTGTGTAAAATGGAATTTCAATAAAAAAAGGAGTCTTCATGTCCCGTTATCGAGGACCTCGTTTAAAAAAAATACGCCGTCTGGGAGCTTTACCAGGACTCACTAGAAAAACGCCTAAATCCGGAAGTAATCTGAAAAAGAAATTCCATTCTGGGAAAAAAGAGCAATATCGTATTCGTCTTCAAGAAAAACAGAAATTGCGTTTTCATTATGGTCTGACAGAACGACAATTACTTAGATATGTACATATCGCTGGAAAAGCAAAAAAGTCAACAGGTCAAGTTTTACTACAATTACTTGAAATGCGTTTGGATAATATTGTTTTTCGATTGGGTATGGCTTCAACCATTCCTGGGGCCCGGCAATTAGTTAATCATAGACATATTTTAGTTAATGGTCGTATAGTTGATATACCAAGTTTTCGTTGCAAACCCCGAGATATTATTACTACGAAGGATAACCAAAGATCAAAACGTCTGGTTCAAAATTCTATTGCTTCATCCGATCCGGGCAAATTGCCAAAGCATTTGACGGTTGATACATTGCAATATAAAGGACTAGTACAAAAAATCCTAGATAGAAAGTGGGTCGGTCTGAAAATAAATGAGCTGTTAGTTGTAGAATATTACTCTCGTCAGACTTGAGCTTAACGCAAAAGGAAAGGTTCATAGAATTTTTTTTCCCCTTCCCCTTTCCCCGAACTAAATCGACCTAAGGCTCTTAATTCGTATTTTCCCATTCACCTAGCAGAAATAGATTAACCTTAGGATCTTTTTTCTTTTTTGTTATATTTTACATACCAAAGTTATTTGCTTTAGAGAATTCTATTAAATAAAGGTATTATTGCTCAAATAAATTGTTATTTGATTTGATACATTGTAATCGGTAACGTTGATGAATTAAGAGAAACGGAAAGAGAGGGATTCGAACCCTCGGTAAACAAAAGTCTACATAGCAGTTCCAATGCTACGCCTTGAACCGCTCGGCCATCTCTCCTACATAATCTTATTATGGAAAATAAACTGAGTGAATAGCGAGTTTTCGTATTCCTGCAGTACAGGTACAGCCACAACCGTTCGGGGATTCCATGGCTCTATTGGAAAAATTCTTTTTTTTTATCTAAGTGTAAGGATCCTTTATTTTTTTTTACTAGGAATTCCGCTCCCTTAAAAGTTTTTCTTTGGGGAAAACCCAAATAAAAAGAGAATAGAAGAATCCTTATTATTCCATAAGAAAATAAAGGAACCAAGGAACCCTAGAATTCTATTTGCATAAGGTATGTTACGCCATACAATCTAAATAAAAAAGGGTATGGGATAATTAATGACTTTGAAAACGCGAAATAGCTGATGACAGAAGTTGTTGTTGAGAAATAGGAAAGTGGAATGAAATCCAATCTTAGTCAAATATTTCATATCTCTTCTTGTCCAAACAGAAGGAAAAGGAGACAATTTGAGCTGAGTGGAAAATCCATACCTCTCTTATCCATTTAGAGCATATGGAGCGATTTATAAGTTTTTATGTTATTTTGTGATAGAATGAAAAGAATTCTATATAGAATGGATTGGGAATTATGGCTAGATCCCGTATAAATGGAAATTTCATTGATAAGACCTCCTCGATTGTAGCCAATATTTTATTGCAAATAATTCCGACAACCTCAGGGGAAAAAAGGGCATTTACTTATTATAGAGATGGTGCGATTTGACTCTTTTTTTTTTTTTGTTTTTTTTATTTAGCCCTACCTACATCTCATTCTTACGAGAAAGAGAGGGGGTTCGCATAGAGAGAGCAAAATTAGTAAAGGAAACCCACGCTTGGGGAAGGTGAAGTGAACTAACAATTCCTTCTGTCGTGTATCCTCGATTGATGTGGCCTTAGATGCTTCAATTGTAGATTTGAGTATTGAGCGAAAGGTTACACCTAAAGGATAGGTTCTGTATTACAGGCTAATCCTACTCTACTAGGACCAATAGGCAGCATAGGGGAGAAAAGCACTACACCTCGAAATAGGAATCAACAAGAGAAAAACTTTGTTAGAAATTAACCCTTTCCTGATTGGTATCAGGGTTGGGAAGAATGGTTGGGATAGCAAACAACCATCAGGTTTGTACGTTGGATACCCTTATAACCATCAAAGGTCGTTGAAGTGGCTAATTCCTCTAAATAGGAGGCGTTGAGAACAAAGAAATTCCTGGAGCTATCGTTTTCCTCTAGCATTAATAGAATTCATTGGTGTTAAGAAAAACCTCTTGGGGGAAGGTTGGCTAGAGATTTCTTGGAAAAATACCAGCCCCTTTCGGTCCATAATGAGATGGGACTAATTCTATTTTCATTCTATAGATTTTTTGCTTAGTACTATGTACAGAAGGGAGGAGCCGTATGAGATGAAAACCTCATGTACGGTTTTGGAACGGAGATTTTTTGAATAGAATGAACGACCGTAACGGATGTTGGCTCAATCTGAAGGAAATTATGCGGAAGCTTTGCAGAATTATTATGAAGCTACGCGACTAGAAATTGATCCCTATGATCGAAGTTATATACTATATAACATCGGCCTTATACACACAAGCAATGGAGAGCATACAAAGGCTTTGGAATATTATTTCCGGGCGCTAGAACGAAACCCCTTCTTACCGCAAGCTTTTAATAATATGGCCGTGATCTGTCATTACGTGCGACTATCTCCACTATAGAAAGAAAGAAGAAAAAAAGATGAAATTTTCTAGTATTTACTAGAAAAAGGGCTTTCTACATAGGGATCGTCAAAACAATGATTTTGCCCTATCAGCTGTAGGAAGGAAGAACACTTCACGAGAATCAAAATAAGAAGAAAGTCGAGCCGAGCCTATACTACTACTCTATGGATAAAGTCTCAAATTGATAGAGAAAGCACCGTAAAGATCAATTAGTGAGCGACTGGGTCGATACAACTAAAAAAAACTGCTTAATTATACCATGATATGGGGCAAAATTTAGGAATCTGCTTATGTAATAGAGCCGATCCACTAAAGGATTAAGCAGCGGTGTAGTATCAGATCCCAAAGATAGTAAGTTCTTTTTTCTTTCTTATGGGAAAAAGTCTTTTTCAAGGATTCTATAGAAATTTCATATATGAAAGACACGAAACCGAGATAGTTACCTTTCAGAAAATTCGAACGAAGGATATAGGTCTATCTATGCTTCATTCTTCTGAAGGTGGGAGAAAAGATCAGACTGATTATTGATCAAAATTAGGGTTTGAAACTTAGGTAATTAACTTCTTCTGCTTAACCCAAGAAGAAATTGGATCGATTTTTGAGAAATCGAATTCAGTTAAGATAGGGGAAATTAAGATAGCAATTTCTGAGCCGTATGAGGTAGGAAACTCTCAAGTACGGTTCTAGGGGAAGGAACTGCCTATTCCGACCGAGGAGAACAGGCCATTCTACAGGGCGATTCGGAAATTGCAGAAGCTTGGTTTGATCAAGCTGCTGAGTATTGGAAACAAGCTATAGCGCTTACTCCGGGAAATTATATTGAAGCACAGAACTGGTTGAAGATTACGAAGCGCTTTGAATTTGAATAAGACCACTCTTCATTTTCATAAAATGGGCGGTTTGGTTGTTGATCCATTAATCAAATAATTTTGGTAAGAAGATCGAATCAAGAATTTCATTATATCCCTTTCTTCTACCTTCGATTTTATATCATTTCGATTTTATATCATATTTCATAAGGATAAACAATTTTCATAAGGATAAACAATAGGGATAGGCTCTAGAACAGAGGTAATAAAGTAAATAAAAGGGGGCAATCTAAATATTCCTACCTAAGGGACGATTTTTTTAATAATTCTAATGAGTTTCTTGGAATTTGGAATCGAATAAAAATATTTATATTATGCTCACTTAAGGAAAGTAGATGTAGGGCTTATACCCTAAAAAAAAAAAAATACACTAGCTTCTTAAATTAAAACGTAAAAAAAAATCTTTTTTGTTACGTCGGGAAATAATTTTCCAGGATAACCAATGTCCGTTAGGCACCTAATCCTTATGTCATAATAGATCCGAACACTTGCCTCGGATTGACTTCAATATATAATTGCTCCAGTGAATAACTAAAAAAAAATAGAAGGGCGGTAGATAGTAAAGAAAAGGACTAATCATAATATCTATCCTTCAAAGATTCACTAAAAAGACAGTTGGCGGGTCTCTTTGTATGTCTTATCCGGAAAGAGGAGGACTTAATGATTATTCGTTCGCCGGAACCAGAAGTTAAAATTGTTGTGGATAGGGATCCTGTAAAAACATCTTTTGAGGAATGGGCCAGACCCGGTCATTTCTCAAGAACAATAGCTAAGGGCCCCGATACTACCACTTGGATCTGGAACCTACATGCTGATGCTCACGATTTCGATAGTCATACCGGTGATTTGGAGGAGATCTCTCGAAAAATCTTTAGTGCTCATTTCGGTCAACTCTCCATTATCTTTCTTTGGTTGAGTGGCATGTACTTCCACGGTGCCCGTTTTTCCAATTATGAAGCATGGCTAAGCGATCCTACTCACATTGGACCCAGTGCTCAGGTAGTTTGGCCAATAGTAGGGCAAGAAATTTTGAATGGTGATGTAGGCGGTGGTTTCCGAGGAATCCAAATAACCTCCGGTTTTTTTCAGATTTGGCGAGCATCTGGAATAACTAGTGAGTTACAACTCTATTGTACTGCAATCGGTGCATTGATTTTTGCATCGTTAATGCTTTTTGCTGGTTGGTTCCATTATCACAAAGCCGCTCCCAAATTGGCCTGGTTCCAAGATGTAGAATCCATGTTGAATCACCACTTAGCGGGGTTATTAGGACTTGGGTCTCTTTCTTGGGCGGGACACCAAATCCATGTATCTTTACCGATTAACCAATTTCTTGACGCTGGGGTTGATCCTAAAGAGATACCACTTCCTCATGAATTTATCTTGAATCGTGACCTTTTGGCTCAACTTTATCCTAGTTTTGCCGAAGGAGCAACCCCCTTTTTCACCTTGAATTGGTCCAAATACGCAGAATTTCTTACTTTTCGCGGAGGACTAGATCCAATAACCGGTGGCCTATGGTTGAGCGATATTGCGCACCATCATTTAGCTATTGCTATTCTTTTCCTGATCGCTGGTCATATGTATAGGACCAACTGGGGTATTGGTCATGGACTTAAAGATATTTTGGAGGCTCATAAAGGCCCATTTACAGGACAAGGCCATAAGGGTCTCTATGAAATCCTAACAACGTCATGGCATGCTCAATTATCTCTTAACCTAGCTATGCTAGGCTCTCTAACTATTGTTGTAGCTCATCATATGTACTCTATGCCCCCCTATCCATACCTAGCTACTGACTATGGTACACAACTTTCCTTGTTCACACACCACATGTGGATTGGCGGATTTCTAATAGTTGGTGCTGCTGCACATGCAGCCATTTTTATGGTAAGAGACTATGATCCAACTACTCGATACAACGATCTATTAGATCGCGTCCTTAGACACCGCGATGCAATCATATCCCACCTTAACTGGGTATGTATATTTCTAGGTTTTCACAGTTTTGGCTTGTACATTCATAATGATACCATGAGTGCTTTAGGCCGTCCCCAAGATATGTTTTCGGATACCGCCATACAATTACAACCCATCTTTGCTCAATGGGTACAAAATATCC